CGGCGGCCGTAACTATAACGGTCCTAAGGTAGCGAAATTCCTTGTCGGGTAAGTTCCGACCCGCACGAATGGCGTAACGATCTGGGCGCTGTCTCGGAGAGATACTCGGTGAAATAGACCTGTCTGTGAAGATGCGGACTACCCATACCTGGACAGAAAGACCCTATGAAGCTTTACTGTTCCCTAGGATTGGTTTTGAGCTTTTCTTGTGCAGATTAGGTGGAAGGTTCAAAAAAAAATTATTCTTATAGGAATAATAAAGGATAGAGCCATTATTGAGATACCACTCTAGAAGAGCTATATTTCTAACCTTGTGTCATAAACTAGGGCTAAGGGACAATCTCAGGTAGACAGTTTATATGGGGCGTAGGCCTCCTAAAAAGTAACGGAGGCGCGCAAAGGTTTCTTTGAATCAGACGGAAATTGGCTTTATACGTGTAAAGGCATAAAGAAGCTTGACTGCAAGACCCCAAACTCGTTAAGCAGGAACGAAAGTTGGTCTTAGTGATCCGACGGTTCCAAGTGGTAGGGCCGTCGCTCAACGGATAAAAGTTACTCTAGGGATAACAGGCTGATCTTCCCCAAGAGTTCACATCGACGGGAAGGTTTGGCACCTCGATGTCGGCTCGTCGCCACCTGGGGCTGTAGTAGGTTCCAAGGGTTGGGTTGTTCGCCCATTAAAGCGGTACGTGAGCTGGGTTCAGAACGTCGTGAGACAGTTCGGTCCATATCCGGTATGGGCGTAAGAGCATTGAGAGGACTTTTTCCTAGTACGAGAGGACCGGAAAGGATGCACCTCTGATGTACCAGTTATTGTGCCATCGGTAAACGCTGGGTAGTCAAGTGCGGAGTGGATAACTGCTGAAAGCATATAAGTAGTAAGCCCACCATAAGATGATTGCTCTCTTATTTCATCTTGGTTTTTACATTTTAATTTTTATAATTTTAAATAAGTAAAAATTAAAGAAAAATATAAGGTCTAGGCGAGATTAGCCGGTTATAATATTATAATAATAGGTGTTAGGTGGAAGTGCAATTATGCATGTAGCTGAAGCATACTAATAATATAAAGTAAAAAAAAAAGACCAATAGAATTAAACCTTGTTCTGTTATTATGTAAAAATATTTAAATTTTTATAAAAATACATAATCTTCTTATAAATTTATTTAAATATCTGGTATATTAGGCATAGGTTAAGTACACCATAATTTCCTTTAGAACTTGGTAGTTAAAGTCTATTGCGGTAAAAATACTGTAGGAAGGGTCCTACGGAAAAAAAGCTTGATGCCAGAACTTTATTATATTTACATATACTATATGTAAATATAATATTAAAAATCATAATATAATAATTAAAAATATAAAAAAGGGGGATTATTTTTTTTTTGAAAAAATCAGCTATTTTAATTCTAGTAGGCCTTTATTATGGATTTTTTACTATTTTTTCTATAGGACCATCCTTTTTTTTTCTTATCCGATATAGAGTTATGAAGGAAGGAAACGAAAAAGAAGTATCAGCAACAACTGGTTTTATTACAGGACATATTTTAAATGTTTTATCTATTTATTATACACCTCTTTATAAGATATTAGTAAGACCTCATCTAATAACAATTTTAGTTATTCCTTATATTTATTTTATTCTATTTTATTTTAATAATAATGATTATTATTATATTAGATCTACTTCAATACATAATCTTAGCATTCAGTTCATTTTCTTTAAAAATTTAATTTATCAATTATTAAATAATTTTATTTTACCGAGTTCTGCTTTAATCAGATTAGTAAACATTTATATGTTTAAATATAATAACAAGATTTTATTTTTAACGAGTAGCTTTTGTGGTTGGTTAATTAGTCATATTTTATTTATTAAAAGCATTAATTCAATAGTATTTTGGATAAAACTTAATTCTTATCAATATAATCAATATAAATATAATAAGTATATTATTACAGATACAGAATTTAAAAATTATATAAATAGAATTTTTAGTATTTTTTTATTTTTTATTTGTGTATCTTATTTAGGGAGAATGCCATCACCTTTTTTCACTAGGAAGTTTTTGGATATTGAAGAAGTCAAGATAATAGAAGATGAATATTCTTTTGAAAGAGATTACGAGATTAATAATAGGTTAGAAGAAGATAAGATTAAAATAAAATATTGGTTTGAAAATATTTTTGTTAATTTCTTATTCGATTATAAACGATGGAATCGTCCTTTAAGATATATAAATAATCTTAAATTTGATAAGTATTTACGAAAAGAAATGTCACAGTTTTTATTTTTTACTTGTACAAATGATGGTAATAAAAGAATATCTTTTACATATCCATATAGTTTATCTATATTTTTAGAAAATATAGATAAAAAACTTTTTAACGAATATATTATTAATTCTTGGATTTATACTAATGAAAAAATAATGTGCAAATTTAATGATGAATTTAAAAAACGAATAAAAAAAATAGAAATAAATAATAATAATACGGAAATCTATAATATATTTGAAAAAAGAATCTTATTATGTGATGATAAAAAACAAATAAAATATTTACCAAACTTATATGATCCTTTTTTTAACGGACCTAACCGAATAAATATAAATAATATGGATACAAAGAGTTTATCAGGAATATTTTTAATCAATAATATTTATAATATACTTAATAATTATTATGTAAAACTATCCCATAATATAATTATTACTTATAATATGGAAAAGAGTATTCTTGGTTATTCAGAAAATATAATAAAATATTTTCAGTTTTTATTTGATATTATTATAGCATATGAAAAAAAGATTAATAATAAATATTTTATAATTAGACTGAATAAAATAAAAAAATATATTTCTAGATGGTCATATAAGTTAAAAGAAAGATTAGAAGAGGAAGAAGACTATAATGAAGAAGAATTTGAAGAAGAAGACGTTTTTGATATAAATTCAAGAAAGTTCAAGCATATAATCATTTATAAAGAGAATAATAAAGATACTAATGACATATTGATTTCTAATAATATGGATAAAAAATATAGAAATGAGGAACGAATAGACGAGGCAACTTTGATACATTACTCAAATAAATCAGATTTTCGTCGTAACCTAATAAAGGGGTCCATGCGTGCGCAAAGACGTAAAATAGTTATTTGGGATTTATTTCAAGTAAATGCTCAATCTCCCCTATTTTTAGATCGTTTAACTAATTCTTTGATTAATGATATTATCATTAATCAATTTATAGGTATTAAAAAAGTAAAAAAATTACCTTACAAGTTGGAAAAAGAGCATAAGTATAAAGATGATCAGATAGAAATAAAAGAAAATTGGGATAATCCTTTATTTAATCAAGTAATAAGAAGTTTAATGTTAGTAATACAATCTTATTTTCGAAAATACATTCTATTGCCTTTATTAATAATAGTTAAGAATATATTACGTGTATTATTTTTTAAAATTCCCGAATGGGAAAAAGATTTCAAAGAATGGTCAAAAGAAATGCATATTAAATGTACCTATAATGGTGTTCAATTATCAGAAACCGAATTTCCAGAGGATTGGTTAATAGATGGAATTCAGATAAAGATTATATATCCCTTTTGCCTAAAAATATTTAGAAAGGATAAAGCAATATATCACAATATAAAACGACCACAATCTTTTTTTTTAACAGTTTGGGGGGGAGAAACCGAGCATATATTTGGTGATCCCCGAAAAAAATCTTTTATTTTTAATCCTATTTATAAAGAAATAAAAAAAATAGTTAATAATTTTTTTTTGCTAACTTTTAAAAAATCTTTTTTTTTAAAAGTTAGCAAAAAAAAAAATAAAAAGAATATATTTTGTGAATCATCTGTCTTAAGTCAAAAAACAAACATCTCTAATATTTATTTATTTCAAATAAATATTAGAGATGTTTATGATAAAGTATTTAAGATTAGGAAACAAACTGAATATATTTTAAAAGAAAAGAATAATATAATTCAATATTATAAAGATGGAGTATTAAAATCATATATGTATTTTTGGATTATATTAGTAAAAAAAAATATAAGATTAATACGTAAATCATATTATTTTATGAAATTATTTATTGAAAAACTATATATAGTTTTATTATTATATATAATTACTTTTTATAAGATAAAAGTAATTTTTTTTTTTTTATTTAATAAGTATTATTTTATGAAATTTAATACCTATATTTATAAAGAACAAGATATATTTTATGAAATAAATAAAAATACAATAAATTTTATATTAATTATAAAAAAAATACTTTTAAATACAAATAAGGATCCTAAATTTAATTCTTTTTTATCTTATTTTTCTCAAGCATATGTATTTTACAAATTATCACAATATCAACGATTCCGATTGATACTTATATATAAATATCAATTAGGAATAAATAAATATAATAAAAATAATAAAATTGATATATATGTAAAAAATTATTGGAAAATATGGTTTAATTTATTTTTTAAATTGAAAATAGAAGAAAAGTATATATTAAAAACTTATGAATGGTACAATAAAAAAAATAAATATTATGAATATAATTTAAAGCAAAGTAAAATTTTTATTCAAACAGATAAACTTATTAAAGATTACTATAAATTGGATTATTTAGTAAAAAAAAAAAGAGATAAATGGATAAAAAATAATCTATATGATATCTTATTAAATAAATATATATTTAATAAGATATCATATATTGATATATCAACATTGATAGTAAAAATTAATAATATAAGAGGGGATCAGGAGATTGAATATGATTTTAATAAACAAAAATATAAATCGTTTTTTGTTTATTATTTAAATAAATTTATTCCATATACTACTAAAAAAAAAAATAGAATTAATAATATAAATATAAATATTTTATATCAAAAATATTTAGATTATAGAATTATTAATTCTCATTTAATAAATTATAGAAATAAAAATATTTTTGATATATTTAATTTTAAATATTGGTTCTTTGCAGAATTTTTTATATACATAAAGATATATAAAGAAAAACCTTGGCTTATTCCCATTAAATCACTTATTTTTAATATTTATAAAAGGAGTGATAGCAAAAATAAAAAAATAAGAATAAATTCGAATGAATTATCTAAAAAAATTATTATTTATGAAGATTTCATAAAACTAGAAATTAAAAATAGTATGGAAAAAGCACAATATACAAACAATAGGGAAGCAGAACTATATTATTTTCTTAAAAACTCTTTACTTTTTCAATTGAGATGGTCTGATGCTTTAAATAAAAGAATAATTAAAAATATAAAAGTATATTGTCTCTTACTTAGACTTATGAATCCAAAAGAAATTTATATTTCTTCAATACAAAGAAGTGAAATAAAGGTAGATGACATGTTAATTCAAAAAGACTTAGTTATTGCAGACTTTATAAATAATGGTATATTTATTTTTGAACCAATTATTATATCTTTACGAAGGGGTGGAGAACATATTATATATCAAGCTTTGGATATCTCATTGAATAAGAAGTATATAATAAATAATAAATACAAAAATAAAAGTAATATATTCTTTCCAGAGAATATATTAAGTCTTGAACGTCGTAGAGAATTTAGATTTATAATTTGTTTAAATTACTTAAATATTTCAAATAATAATAAAAAGCTTTATAATGATAAAAAAATACTACTCAATTCATCAAAATATTTACAAGCTAATAAATATTTTACCAATTTTAGTATCTATTTTATTCATCTAAAGATGTTTCTTTGGCCCAATTTTAGAGTTGAAGATATATCTTGTATTAATCGTTATTGGTTTAATATTAATAACAGTAGTCGTTTCAGTATCTTAAAATTATATATGTATTCAAAAATAAAAAATAAATAATAAAAGAATAACATGGGTCATAAAATAAATGTTTTTAAAACTAAAAAAATAACAAAAGAAAGTATAAATATATTTATTAAAATTATAGTATCTAAATAGTATCTAACTTGTAAATAGTGCATAATTGTATGGATAAGCTCACATTAATCTTTTATATTTTTTATAAAATAGTAATTTAGTATAAATTATAAATAAAATTATGTATTGTGAGGAGCCGTATGAGATTAAAATCTCATGTACGGTTCTTTAAATTGACCTATTTTATATGTCAAACTTTACACTCTTACCCCTAAGAAGCCAAACTCTGCATTGCGTAAAATAGCCAGAGTCCGATTAACTTCTGGATTTTCTATAACTGCTTATATACCTGGTATTGGCCATAATTTAAAAGAACATTCTATAGTATTAATTAGAGGAGGGAGGGTAAAAGATTTGCCTGGCGTGAGATATCACATTATTCGAGGAATTCTAGATGCTGTCGGAGTAAAAGATCGTAAAAAAGGTCGTTCTAGTGCGTTTTTTAGTTTTATCCAATATTTGTATCTTTTAATAATATCGTGTGATAATTGCTATAAAACGCGTAAATTTTATAGCTAACCTTTTAAGGAGACTATAGCAGGCTATAATAAAAACAAAACTTATATTATTTATTATTAAAATTATTATAAGTTTAAAGTTAAGTATCAAAAATAAAAAAATATAAAAGCTTATATATTTTTTAGAATAAGTATAAGCATAATAGCAATATTTTTACATATAATTTATATATTAAAAATATATATTAAAAACTTAATAACTACATAATATAATAATATATGGATATGTAAAATAATAGATTTCCAATATTAAAAGGAAACGGATATTCAATTAAGATAAATAAAATAAAATAATCAAATAAATGAATATTAAACGAATATATAAATATATAATTATATAATAATGTAAAAAGTAAAAAGCCGTATTCAATAAAGGTTGTATGTACGGTTTGGAGGAATATTTTATTTTTATATTTTTAAATATATTTTTAAAATAATCCTACAATATGGGGTTAAAAGGTTAAAATAAGTAATTATTTAACTTTTATAAAAAGAAAGAAATACGCATGCCATGACGAAATGTTTAATAAAAAAAGAATAATAAAATATGATCCAATTTATAACAATAAATTGATTAACATGTTAGTTACTCGTATTATGAAAAATGGAAATAAATATTTAGCTTATAAGATTATCTATCTATCTTTGAAACATATTAAAAATAAGATAAAAGGAGATCCCATAGCTTTTTTACGTAAAGCAATACAAATGCTAAATCCAGGTATAAGAATAAAAAAAATAAATGAAGGTTACCCAGTTATTACTGAATTAGGATTCGAACAAGGAGTATGTATTGCTATTAAATGGTTATTAAGATCAGCCCGACAACGATCGGGTCCAAATATTATTTTTAAATTGAGTTCTGAATTAATAGATGCCACTAAAGGTAATGGATACGCCATACGCGAAAAAGAAAGAATTACTCGAATAGCAGAGTCAAATCGAACTATTTCATATTTTGTTTAATTTTTATAAAATAAAAATTAAACAAAATATGAAATAGTTTTTATATATACATACATTATCAGATAAGATTCCATAAAAGTTGTGTCACAATCTATTATTTTTTTATTACAATTGTTATGCTCAGTGTGTGACTCGGTAGTATACTATTTAATTAAGTTTAAATTTTTTAGTGATATTTATTAAACTTATAACTTTAATACTGTAAAGTAAAAAATCCTAATAAAAGTATAATTGTATGATTTATTTATTGTATAGTTGTAGCAACTCAATTTAAAAGTTATAAATAAAATACTTATATTCCCCTTAGATTATAAAATGTGACAAAGGATTTATTTAACAAAGTAAAGATGATAGAAAGGATTAATAATTTAATAGTAAACTGTATAAATACTAAAATGTATGACTTAAAAAAAAAACTTAATTAAATACAATGTTATAAACTATCAACATAAATATAATATTATTATTGCATAGAGTTTAGAATTTTATTTTTATAATTAATAATAATTGAGTATAATTATAGATTATGCGGATATTATGCGGATATAATATATATCTTAAATATATACTTCTTGTGTAAAGAGCTCCATTGAATAGCTTAAGTCTAAACAAAGTACTAAAGAAATAAGTTATAAGGACGATATAACCTATTATTCTATAAGTATTTCATATTTTAACTCTATTATATAATAGAGTTAAAATAATACTGACTTACTGACTCATTGGGTAGGATGGCGAAATTAAATATTGACAATATTCGCCCTTGAAATAAAAAAATATTTATTTATTTTATTCTTAATTAATGTAGATTATATATAACTATATCAGTTTACATAATTTTAAATTGTTGTTAATTTTAATTTGTTATATTTAACTCTTTATTCGTGAGGAGCCGTATGAATAGAAATTTTCATGTCCGGTTCTGTAGTAGCGACGGGAATACAATATATAATGTATAACCATCAACTATAACCCCAAAAGAACAAGATTTCGTAAACAACATAGAGGTATAATGAAAGGTATATCTTGTCAAGGTAATCGCATTTGTTTTGGAAAATATGCTATAAAAGCACTTGATCCTTCATGGATCACAGCTAGGCAAATAGAAGCAGGACGAAGATCCATATCACGATATATGTGTCGTGGTGGAAAATTATGGGTACGTATATTTCCAGATAAACCTATTACTATAAGACCTAAAGAAACACGTATGGGTACAAGCAAAGGATCCCCTGAATATTGGGTTTATGTTATTAAACCAGGCCAAATACTTTATGAAATGAGTGGAGTTTCAGAAACTGTAGCTAAAACTGCTATGAAAATAGCTACATATAAGATTCCTATAAGAACCAAATTTGTTATTTTTAGTTCATTATAATTAACCTATATGTAAATAAAAAATTATTAATGTTTTTTATTTACAGACAAGAAATATATAAATTAGAAATATATATTAAATATAATATGATTCAACCTAAAACCCTTTTGAAAGTAGCTGATAATAGTGGAGCTCAAGAAGTTATGTGTATTCGTATTTTAGGAGATAAATGTACTTTTATTGGTAATGTTATTATTGCTGTAATAAAAAAAACAAAACCTCGCATGCCTTTAGAAAGATCTGAAATAATTAGAGCTGTTATTGTGTGTGCATGCAAAGAATTTAAACGCAATAACGGTATTATAATACGATATGATGGGAATGCAGTAGTTTTAATTGATAAAGATGGAAATCCAAAAGGTACTAGAATATTTGGTGTAATTCCTCAAGAATTGAGAATTTTTAATTTTACTAAAATAATTTCATTAGCACCCAACGTTTTATAAATCCTAATATTTAGATAATATTTAGAATTTATTTATATTTTATTATATTTTATATATTGTATTCGTTATTTCCGCTCTTTTATTTATTAGATATTTTTTAAAATAAAAGAGCGGAAATAACGAATACAATAACTAGGATTTATCATGATGGGTAAAGACATTATTTATAAAATACTAACTTCTATAAGGAATGTTGATGAGAACAAGACAAAAATAAAAATAGTTAAAATAGCATCTACTAATATCACAAATAACATTATAAGAATACTTTTACAAGAAGGATTTATTAAAGATGTTCGAATAAATCATATTAGTAATAAAATAAAATTATTAGTTTTAACATTACGATATAAGATGAAGAATAATAAAAAGACGATAAATTTTAAAAAAAAGAGTTTTACAGGTTTACAAATATATTCCAATTATAAAAAAATACCTAGGGTTTTAGGAGGAATAGGAATATTAATACTTTCAACCTCTCTAGGTTTAATGACAGATAAAGAAGCTAAACGAAAAAGAATTGGAGGAGAAGTTTTGTGTTATATTTGGTAATTATTTTAAAATATTATTAAATAATCCAATAAGGTAAAAGGGAGTATCATAAATAAAAAGATAATGAAGATAAAGTCTTCTGTTCGTAAAGTGTGTAACAAATGTCGATTGGTTCGAAGACGGGGTCACTTTTTTATTATTTGTTACAACTCTCGACATAAACATAGACAGAAATAGTTTAATATTATATTAATATCTTATATCACTATAATTATAACTATAAGATTATATGAAAAAAAAATATAGAAAGGAAAAAAAAAATATTATTTTATATAATAATACACATAGAATATCAAAATTAATTATTCATATTCAATCAAGTTTAAATAATACTATTGTAACTGTATCAGATATTATGGGTCGGGTTATTTCTTGGACTTCTGCAGGTACTTCTGGATTTATAGGTACAAGAAAAAAAACACCCTATGTTGCTCAAGTTACAGCATGTAATGCTATGTATAAAACATTAGATTTAGGTATTATTATTAAACAAGCTGAGGTTATGATTAAAGGTCCCGGCATAGGTAGAGATGCGGCATTAAGAGCTATTTGTAGAAATGTAATTTTATTGATATTTATTCGAGATGTTACATCTATTCCACATAATGGATGTCGATCTCCTAAGAAAAAGAATTTTTAATGTATAACTAAATTTCATATTTTCATATATTATATTATAAATAATAAATACTCTTTTTATTTTAAAATAATGTTTCCTTTTTTAAAGTAAAGTAAAGAATGCTCAGTTTTTTTATAATAATGCCTATTGGTGTTCCAAGAGTACCTTTTCGTATTCCCGGAGAGGAAGATGCAGCTTGGGTTGACATATAGTGCGACTTGTAAGCCTTATTGTGGTCGTATGGTATTTATATAACCGTTAGCTACCCCCGATTAAGCATTATATTTTTCACCAAATTAATAAGATTAAAATATTGATTTAACAATAAAGTATTTGAAGCGTGAAATAATAAATAATTTATTTATATAAAAATTTATGGTTTATTTAAATTTTAAAAATATTTAGGCTCCGTTTAAAATAATGATTACTACTTTATATTTTATATATTATTTGCTCTATATGTGTAAATAAAAATCGGATATACGGGTAAAAGCTGATCTGGAGTAGAATAAAAACCTAAGATAAAAAATATATTAAGGAACAATAGAAATACATAATTAATTTAATTGTTGATGAAATAATGTATCAATTATATCAATTATATTTTTATATTAAAATTATTAAAATGAGCAAAAAAAAAAAAAATAATAATTTTATTTACACATTGATTATTTTTTATGTATTATTTTATGAAATAAATAAAACCATATGTATTAAAAAGTGCACGTATGGTTTATCGAGGATAAAAATAATTCCTTAATCAACCGACTTTATCGAGAGAGATTGCTTTTTTTAGGACAAGAGATTGAGAGTGATATATCAAATCAAATTGTTGGTCTTATGGTATATCTAAGCATAGAAGATGAAATAGAAGATATTTTTCTATTTGTAAACTCTCCCGGAGGTTGGGTGATACCTGGGATATCTATTTATGATACTATGCAATTCATCTCACCAACAATAAATACTATATGTATTGGATTAGCCGCATCCATGGCATCTTTAATATTAATTGGAGGAGAAATAACCAAACGTTTAGCATTCCCTCACGCTTGGCGCCAATGAGTCTTTTTATTTTAAAAAATTAAAGAAGAATAATATGCCTTCGCTTTTTAAAATTAAGATGAATATAGTAAAAATAGCATGGCACTTAAAATTCGATATTATTACATATGAACATATTATTTTATATCGAAATATAGTAATAGTATTTTATTATATATTCTTATAGCTATAAGAATATATAAAGCGTCACAGATATATTTACCCATTATATTTTAATATCTTTATTTTTTTTAAATCAAAAAGAAACTTTGGGATTGCTAATTTAATAAAATAAAATAGATATTATAGAGTAACAGAATCATCATAGTATAATAGTACAGGTTCGAAAGTAAAGATGATATGGATTTTTATCGGTATTAAAAAATATATTCATTTATATATTTATATAGCCGTATGCAATTTGAATTTATTATGCCTGTACGGTATATTTTTAATTTAACTCTGATTTTTTAAATATTAAAAAATCAGGGTTATGATTCATCAACCTGTTAGTTCTTTTTACGAAGCGCAAGCAGGGGATTTTATTCTGGAAGCCGAAGAGCTATTAAAGCTTCGTGAAACTATAACACGAATATATGTACAAAGAACAGGTAAGCCCCTATGGGTTATTTCTGAAGATATGGAAAGGGATGTTTTTATGTCTTCAACAGAAGCTAGAGACTATGGTATCATTGATATTGTAGCAGATAAGTAGAAACTTATCTAATTGTAAAAATCTCATATTCATATGAATATGAGATTTTTAGGTTAATATTAATATAAACCAAATAACTCTAAATAATTATATAATTATGCCTACTATTAAACAACTTATACTAAATTCAAGACAGCCTAAAAAAAATGTTACAAGATCTCCCGCTCTTCTAGGATGTCCTCAGCGTAGAGGAACATGTATTAGGGTGTATGTGCGACTCGTTAAGTTCACATAATTAATGAAATTAAAATTAATAATAAGATATTATTATAGTTGTTATAGAACTTATGGTTAGTGTGTTGTAAACAAATTAATTTAATCCTATTTAACTTTAATCAGAATAATAAACTATTATTTATTCTTGTTAATAAGCGTATAATATAATATAAAAATGGAATTAAAGGGTTAGCTACTTAGCCAACTCTAAATATTGAATGTCGTAACTTTATGAATAATAATTATATATATATTTATTTATTTTAATTTAAAATTTATGATCATATATATTAAATAGTATAAGCTATACAAACTAAAACTCTTTATTTTTATTTATTTTTATAAAGGATAAGATCCGGCGCATATGGGGACCCCATCATTTTTAAATATTTTACATATAAACGAGTAAACCCCGTTATTCTTGTAAATTGTAAATAGGTGCTGGTGGGAAGATTATATTTGCGAAAGCCATTGTAATAATTAAATTATATATTGGTAAATATGCTTTATCATTAATTAAGTGAATAAATAATAAAAAAAAAATACTTACTAAATAATAAGATATAGATTTAATAAAAAATAAAAGAATAAATTAAATGACCAAATTTAAAATAGGTTATAAAATTCATAATTGTAGAAAAGAGTTTCGTTTATTTGCATCAACCTTTTTAGGTTTTACCTCAACAAAACAGTTTACTCAAAAAAAAAAAAAATCTTTGATTTATGCTCATTATGATAAGAGTATAAAAATAAGATATTTTCGTTGTTTATGGATAACTCGTATAAATTCAGTAACTATAAAAAATATTAGTTATAACTTATTTATGCATAATATGTACAAAAAAAGATTGCTTTTAAATCGTAAAATATGTGCACAACTAATTCTATCAAATAAATATTATTTTTATATTATTTTAAATGAGATTAAAAATAAATAAATATAATAAATATTCTTATTTATTTTTAAACATTAATAAAGATAAAATTCGAGCTTTTTTTATAGCGATAGTAAGATATCTTTGTTGTTTAAGATTTAAGTTATTAGTTTCTCTAGATAAAATTTTACCTTGTTCACTAATAAATCTACTTATTAAACTTATGTTTTTATAATCAATTATATCTCCCGATCCAATCATGGGTAAACGTATATAATTTTTTTTAATTTTATCCATACATATTATTATACTTTATTCTCTTTATTCTTATTATTTTATTATAAATAAAATTACTAAATTTTTTTTTATTATTATTTTAATTTTATATTAAGTGCTCTTATTGGTAGAATGCATTTATATTGTAGGTTCAAATCCTACAGAGTACAAAACGTGTTCCTTTTTGGTTTATTTGTTATTATGTTTATAAGTTATAAGATTATATCAATTTATATCTAAATACAGGATAAAATAAAAGTAGCTTAAATTGAACTACAAGGTAATAATCCTTGTAGTTCAAATAATTCATAAATAACTTCTTTTAAAATATTACGCGGTACAATTAGATCAAATAAACCTTTCTGGAATAAATTTTCAGCCGTTTGTAAACCTTCAGGTACTATTTTTTTCAATGTTTGTTCAATTACTCTTTTACCTGCAAAAGCAATGTAAGCATTAGGTTCAACAATAATAACATCTCCCAACATACCAAAACTAGCTGTAACTCCGCCTGTTGTAGGAGATGTCAGAATTGATATATAAAATAAATTATTATTTAATTGATAATCATATAAAACAGAAGATATCTTAGCCATTTGCATTAAACTCAAACTACCTTCTTGCATTCGTGCTCCTCCGGAAGCGCATATAATAATGATAGGTAATGATTTATTCTTAGCATATTCTATCAAACGAGTAATCTTCTCCCCTACTACAGAACCCATACTACCTCCCATAAATTGAAAATCCATCACTCCCATTGCTACAGAAATACTATTTAGTTTACCTATGCCTGTTTGAACAGCTTCTATTAAACCAGTTCTTATTTGATAAAAATAAAGACGATCCGTATATGATTCCTCTTCTGAATAGAATTCAATAGGGTTAACAGAAAACATATACTCATCCATAGACTCCCAAGTTCCAGGATCTATAAGAAGATCAATTCTATCTGAACTATTCATTTTTAAATGAAAATCACAATGTTCACAAATATTCATTCTTGATTTAAATAATTTTTTATAATTTAATCCATAACAATTCTCACATTGAACCCATAACTTCTTGTATTTATTATTTATATCTTCTTCTATATCTAAATAATCAACATCATTTATATCATCCATTCTTATATTATCATTATCTTTGTTTTCCTCAAAAAATAAATCATAAACTACGCCATATTTATAAATGTCAGTAATCTCATAAATAAGGTAGCAATCAACAAAATTATTAATAAGATTATCCCAAATACTCTCATCATATACAGAAAAATATGATGAATAATTTTTATTCTTTTTAAATCTTATTACTCCCAATTTATACTTATATTCTACTCTTTTATACAACAGTAAATAATATTTCATAAAATAAATTATCCTATCTTTTATTTATTATTTATAATGAATAGTCATTTAATTTTAATATGTTAACTAAATAAAATAATGTTTAATACCTTAGTTCAGCCTTAATTTATATTGAAGTAAAAATAAAAAATTACTTATTATATGTCGCGTTATCGAGGACCTCGTTTAAAAATAATATATAGGTTAGGAGCTTTATCAGGATTAAGTAGAAAAAAACATATATCTACAAGTGATAAAAAAAGAATAAGAATATGTTCTGTAAAAAAATCACAATATTTTATCCGTTTAATAGAGAAACAGAAATTACGTTTTTATTATGGTTTAACTGAACAAAAATTACATAAATATGTGCATATTGCTGGAAAAGTAAAAAGTTCAAGGGGTATTATCTTATTGAAAATACTCGAGATGCGTTTAGATAACATTATCTTTAGATTAGGACTGGCTTCCACTATACCTGAAGCTAGACAATTAGTTAATCATAGACATATATTAGTTAATGGCTTTATAATTGATATACCAAGTTATATTTGTAAACCTAGAGATATTATTATAAATACAAATAAATTAATATATAATTATAATATTATATCATCGACTTTAATTAGTTTACCAAATCATTTATCTATTGACTATTTACAACTTAAGGGTTTTATAAATAAAATAATAGATAGTAAAGAGATCGGTATTAAAATAAATGAGTTGTTAGTTGTAGAATATTATTCTAATAATAAATGATTAAAAAAAGGTTAAAATATATTTTTATTTTTTATTTATTTTTACTTCAATTTTTAAATATAAAAGTACAAATAAATAAAATGCGGAGACAGGATTTGAACCTGTGATCTCAAGGTTATGAGCCTTGTGAGCTTACCAAACTGCTCTACTCTGCGCTGAACCAAAAAACTTGTTTATACTTTTTTTTTTAATTTACCAACTTGATATTATTGTACCTGGTAATAAACATGCATGAACCATTTCTCGCAATATATATCCAGATAATCTAAAGTATTTATAATTTGATCTAGGTCTTCCTGTTAAAAAACAACGTCTACGAAGTCTTATGGCAGAACTATTTCGTGGCAAGGATCTTAATTTTTCATTAATATTCCATCTTTCTCTCAAAGATAAAATTTTGCTTATTTCTTTTTTTAAAGATCGATGAATCAAATAATATTTTTTTTCTAACTCCTGACGCTTTTTATCTCGTTGTATCAAGCTTATTTTTGCCATAATTTTAAACTCCTTATATTATTCTCTTATACTCTTATAACTTATAAATTATTATAATATTAAAAAAAAAAATAAAATTAATAATAATAAATATAATTAAGTCAATTTTGTATTAGGCCCTCATCGTCTATAGAGGTTCAGGACATCTTTATTTAAAGAAGATAACGGGGATTCGACTTCCCCTGAGGGTATTTTATTTATTTGTCATTCTATAACAATAAATAAAAAATATTTACATTATATTATTTATTGTTGGCGGTATGGTCAAGTGGTAAAGACAGTGGACTGCAAATCCGTTATCCCCAGTTCGACTCTGGGTGTCGTCTGATAAAAAAAAAATTATTAAAAATATTATTTAGGTTGTGAAAAGTAAATTATTAGATAAGTTTTTGTAAAGAGACTCTTATTATATTTCTTATTTCTATATTTATCATTTTATATTTGAAATTTGAAAAAGGTCTTAATAGTTTCAAAACTTGTGAGAAATATTATAAAATGATAAAAAGATATTGGAATATAAGTTTAAAAGAAATGATTGATGTGGGAATGATTTTTGGTCATGGTAATAATAAATGGAATCCTAATATGTCTCCTTATATTATTGCAAAGTGTAATAATATTTATATTATAAATATTACCATTACTGCTCGTTCTTTATCAGAATCCTGTTCTTTAGTTATTGATGCAGCAAGCAGGGGAAAAGAATTCTTAATAGTAGGTATAGGTACAAAAAATAAAACTTCTCTTTTAATAGCATCCGAAGCACAAAAGATTAGATGTCATTATGTTAATAAAAAATGGTTTTGTGGTATGTTAACAAATTGGTCTACTACAGAGAATTTACTTCAAAAATTGAGGAACTTAACAAACAAAAAAAATAGTGGCAAAATAAATATTTTACCTAAGAAAGATGCATCTATAGTAAATATAAAATTAAATTCTTTAAAAAAATATATGGGAGGAATAAAATATATGACAAGATTACCCGATATTGTAATTATAATTGATCAGAATCATGAATTTCATGTTATTCGAGAATGTATAATATTAGGTATTCCAACAATTTATTTAATTGATACAAATAGTGATCCAGAGCATCAAGATATTTATATACCGTATAACAATGAATCTATAGCATCTATTAATTTTATTATTACTAAATTAGTATCTTCAATCTTAATAGGATTAACTGTTCGAGATAAAAAAGAGTCCTCTTAGTTTATTGTAGGAAAATAAAGGACAAAAAACTAATAAAATGGGGCGTGGCCAAGTGGTATGGCAACGGTTTTAGATCCCGTTAATCGGAGGTTCGAATCCTTTTGCCCCAA